AGGTTTCCATACTAAGGCTCAATCCCATCAAGTCCGTAGCGTCTACCAATTTCGCCATATCCCCTTTTGATTTGAGACCAAGATCCAGTTGGAATTCCACCCATCTCTTTCATTTATTTTGGAACCGTTGAATTCATTAGATAATAATTCCCATATCGAAAAAGTGTATGCTGCTATTTGATTTTTTTGGCGATCCTCTATCAGTTTATTTCTATTGGATAAACCTTGTTTCAATCAGAAATGATTCTATCATTGATGTATCCGCAATTCAATATGGATAGATATATCCCATATATATATGTTTCTCCCTCCCTTTCTTTTTTACAGTGCGATTTGGAATACTGGAACGGTCGATATTCATTCTTCTTTTTTTTTCGTCCTATCTCTTCCTTTTCCGAATGAAACCAGAAGAATGTCTCATTCTAATTTGGATTATATCTTTATCCTTATCTTATCTTTTCTTAGGACCGATCCGCTCGCTATACCCTATAATTATTGCTATAACTGCTTTACTTTAAGAAATAAATTTTTTTTATATTAAGAAATAATTAGATTTTTTATAATCATAATTTATAATTTGAAATTTTCATTAATATATATATAATTATATATACATATTCATTAACATATATATACATATTAAAAAATATAAATATAATGTATAAATATATAATATAAAATGCATAAAAAAAAGAATAGAATGTATAAATAATAATTAATATAATTAATATGATAGAATGAAAATTCGACTAATTAGTCATATACTAATTAGTCATATATTTCTATTAGAAAAATATCTATTAGAAAAATAGAATTCTATTAATTCTATTTAGTCATATCTAGTTCTATATTATTAGTTATAACTAATATAACTAATAATATTAGATATAACTAATATATCTAATGATATATATATAATGATATAGATATAACAATAGAACTATGAATATGAACTATATAGTTCATATTAAATTAATAGCTAATAGCCCTAAGCTAAGATCCAGCAGTTTCCTGAATTCCTATACACTATTTCTATTTGTTATACTATTTCTATTTCTGTTATGTGAGCCCGCTTAGCTCAGAGGTTAGAGCATCGCATTTGTAATGCGATGGTCATCGGTTCGATTCCGATAGCTGGCTTTTTTTTCTCTATCGATTTTTCCATGATTGATAATCTCTCCTTTTCTCAAAATGTTGGATCACCGATCTATTATGTCGTGGTAACTTGTAACTATGAATAAAAAATGGATTGGAGCAATTAGATCTCTACAGAACAAATCATAAAACGGAGCCTCAACTTCCTATATATACATATACAAAAAATCCGGATATTAATAGAATTCATTTCATTCTACTTTGTAATACTTCAGTAAATTTAGCTTTGCTTTGTTTATCCTTTAGTTCAGTCTTAATTTAAGATTTATTCTGTAAAATGAAATTTCAATAAAATAAAAAAAGGAGTCTTTATGTCTCGTTATCGAGGACCTCGTTTCAAAAAAATACGCCGTCTGGGGACTTTACCTGGACTAACTAGTAAAAGACCTAAATCCGGAAGTGATCTTAAAACCCAATTGCGTTCTGGGAAAAGATCGCAATATCGTATTCGTCTAGAAGAAAAACAGAAATTGCGTTTTCATTATGGTCTGACGGAGCGACAATTAGTTAGATATGTACATATCGCTGGAAAAGCCAAAGGGTCAACAGGTCAGGTTTTACTACAACTACTTGAGATGCGTTTGGATAACATCCTTTTTCGATTGGGTATGGCTTCGACCATTCCTGGAGCTAGGCAATTAGTTAACCATAGACATATTTTAGTTAATGGTCGTATAGTGGATATACCAAGTTATCGTTGCAAACCCCGAGATATTATTACTACGAAGGATAAACAAAGATCGAAAGCTCTGATTCAAAATTATATTGCTTCACCCCCCCCCGAGGAATTGCCAAAACATTTGACTATTGACTCATTCCAATATAAAGGATTAGTAAATCAAATAATAGATAGTAAATGGATCGGTTTGAAAATAAATGAGTTGTTAGTCGTAGAATATTATTCCCGCCAGACTTGAACCTAACGAAAATAACAAAGAAAGATTCAGAGAATTTTGCCCTCTTTTCGACGAAGTAAATAGATCTAAGGGCCTTGATCCGCATTTTTCTCATTCACGTATTACAAATAGATCAGCAGTAGGATTTTTTTTTCTTTTTTGTTCTTTCCGATATTTGTATTTTACGTACCGCAGTAATGTAATTAGGAATAGAGAATTTCTATCAAATAAAAGTCTTATTGCTGGAATAATGGTATCAGTTGTTATTTGATTTGATACATTGTGGTCGGTCACGTTGGTGAATTAACAGAAACGGAAAGAGAGGGATTCGAACCCTCGGTAAACAAAAGCCTACATAGCAGTTCCAATGCTACGCCTTGAACCACTCGGCCATCTCTCCTACATAATCTTATTATTGACCAGAAACCGAGTGAATAGCGAGTCATTCATATTATTGCAGTACAGGTATGACCGATCAATGGTTCCATAGGAATAATTCCTTTCAAATTTCCTATTTCTCAACACCAACTTCTCTCATCAGCTACCCCATGGATCTATTACAAATTCATGAATCGTCCCATGGATTTTTATTTCCATTGTATGGCATGACGTATACACGTCATGTAAACAAAACGGATGGTTACTCTACTCTATTTTATCATGGAATAATTATTCTTTTTCCTCTTTGGATCATAACCAAATCAAAACTTCTCGAGTTATCAAAATCCGTAGTAAAAGAAAGTCCTTGGTTATTCAACTTAGATGAAATCTTAGATGAAATAGTAATAGTTCCGTTCATTGGTATACTACGAAATTGTAATGAAATCCAATCTGATTCAAATATTTCATATCTCTCCTTGTCCAAACAAAATGGGACAATTTGAGCGGAAGGTCCACATTTTTAGAATTAGTCTGTTTTATGTTATTTCGTATTGTACAATTCCTTTGTTTGTGGGATCATTTTCCCCGAAGGGTAATGAAAAGAATTCTAATTATAGATTATAGAAAGGATTGCTAATTATGCCTAGATCTCGGATAAATGTAAATTTTATTGATAAGACCTCTTCAATTGTAGCCAATATTCTATTACGAATAATTCCGACAACTTCAGGAGAAAAAAAGGCATTTACCTATTACAGAGATGGTGCGATTTGATTCTTTTTTCTTCTTTTTTTAGACTTCAGTATTATGAGAAAGATATGTGATTCGGGATAGAAAGAACCAAATTATTGAAATAAACCTACGCTTGGTGAAGGTGAGTTTGAAGATAGAACAATTCCTTCTGTCGTGTATCCTCGATTGATGCAGCCTCGGATGCTTCAATTGTTAATTTGAGTATTGAGCGAAAGGTTACACCTATGGGTTCTATATTGTAGGTCAATCCTATTCCACTAGTACCAATAGGCAGCATAGGGGAAGAAGCACTACACCAAGGAATCAACAATACGAAAACTTTGTTATAAATTTCCCTTTTCCTTATTGGTATCGGGACTAACAAGAATGGTTGGGACAACAAACATCCATCTCGTTCGTACTTTGGATACCCGTATAACCATCAAAGATCGTTGAAGTGACTAATTCCTGAAAATAGGAGGCGTTGAGGACAAAGAAATTGTTGGAGTTACCATTTCCATCTAGCACTAATATGATTGGTGTTAAAAAAACCTCTTGCGGGAAGGCTGGCTAGAGATTTCTTGTAAAAATACCAGCTCCTGTCAGTTCATAATGAGAATAGTTAAATTTTGATTCCATGGATTATTCCCCTTAGTACTATGCACAGAAGGGGGGAGCCGTATGAGATGAAAATCTCACGTACGGTTCTGGAACGGAGATTCTTTGAATAGAATGAACGACCGTAACGGATGTTGGCTCAATCCGAAGGAAATTATGCGGAAGCTTTACAGAATTATTATGAAGCTACGCGACCAGAAATTGATCCCTATGATCGAAGTTATATACTCTATAACATAGGCCTTATACACACAAGCAACGGAGAGCATACAAAGGCTTTGGAATATTATTTCCAGGCACTAGAACGAAACCCATTTTTACCACAAGCTTTTAATAATATGGCCGTGATCTGTCATTACGTGCGACTATCTCCACTATAGAAAGAAGGAAAAAAAGATCAAATCGACTAGTAAATACTAGAAAAAAATGGGCTTTCTACATATGCATCGTTCAAAGCAACGATTTTGATCAGCTGTAGCAAGGAAAGAGACTTCACGAGAACCAAAATAGGAAGAAATAGATACGGCCTATATATTCTATGGATAAAGGATCGAATTGATAGAGAAAGCACCGTAAAGATCAATTAGCGAGCTATTGGGTCGATACAGTTAAGAACTGCTTACTTATGTCATGATATGGAATAAAAGTTAGGAATCAACTTATGTAATAGAGTCGATCCACTAAGGTATTGAGCAGCGGTGTAGCATCAGATCCCAAAGATAGTAAGTTCTTTTTTTTTCTTATGGAGGAAAAAAGTCTTTTTCAAAGATTCTATATGAATTTCATATATGAAACCGAGATAGTTACCTTTCAGAAAATTCTAACGATATAGGGGAATATCTATGTTTCATTCGTCTGAAGGTGGGAAAAAAGATAAAACTAATTATTGATCAAAATAAGAGTTTGAAACTTAATGTAATTAACTTCTTTTGTTTTTGTTAACCCAAGAAAAAATGGGATAGATTTATGAGAAATCTAATTCAGTTAGCATAGGATAGATTAAGATGGAACGCAAAAAGAATCGATTGCTGAGCCGTATGAGGTAGGAAACTCTCAAGTACGGTTCTAAGGAAAGGAACCACCTATTCCGACCGGGGAGAACAGGCCATTCTACAGGGTGATTCCGAAATTGCGGAGGCTTGGTCCGATCAAGCTGCTGAGTATTGGAAACAAGCTATAGCGCTTACTCCAGGTAATTATATTGAAGCACATAATTGG